ATAGAACATAGGATTTTATAGAAGCAATGATAAATAGATACGAATAGAACAAGAAAAAGGGAAAATAAAAAACACAGTATCAAAAATTATACAATACAAAGTTATATAAGAATCACTCCCCCCCCCTTTTTTTATTTCCTTAATTTTTTTTATTTCCTTAATAGCGTTTGATTAGGGCGAAGTTCCTTAAAAACCTCTGCCTTCCTGCCTTCCTTAAAATAGCCTCAACAGTTTCTGTAGGCTGAGCACCTTTTTCAAGGAAATAGAGAATAGCAGGAACGTTTAAATAAGTTTGATTCTTTAGCGGATCATAAAAACCCACTTTCCGAAGATCTCTTCCTTCTCTTCGGCATCGAACATCAATTGCAACGATTCGATAGACGGCTCATTGGGATAGATGTAGATAAACAATACCCCCCCCCCTAGAAACGTATAGGAAGTTTTCTCCTCGTACGGCTCGAGAAAAAATGATTCGAAGTTTTCTCTATATATAGAATTCTAATGAATGGCAAAAAGGTCCATAAAATGAATTAGACTCTGATTTCACTCATTTTTTCTTCTTCCCTCCTAAAAAAAATCATTTGTACTCATAACTCAAGTTGGATAATTCTCAAAAATAGCTCAAAGCAAAATCTTTAGGCAATTTCATTTATTGAGTAGTCTTTAACCCCCCTTTTTGTTTGTCTCATTTAAAATCTATTTTGATTCTTTATTTTGATCCAGTTATTAAGACAATTGAAACGGTGTTTCCTTGTTTCGGGATCCTTTCTCTTTGTTTTAAATCATTGGGTTTAGACATTACTTCGGTGTTTATTAATCTTTTCAAAATGGTAGCAACATACCCCTTTTGTGATTTCTTTCTACCAAAGAATCATATGAACGGTTGATTCTCGCGTGATACACTTTGGATCAAAAGAGTTTTATCAATTCCAACAAATTTTCTTTTTAAATTGAAACTTGCCGAAATCAGATCCTTTCGATTTCTATATCGAAGATCTATTTACGAAGTTGTTTCAATTTATTGATTGGCATTAACCCTAGATCCTTGCCCCCGAGAAATGAATTAATACTTTCTACTCGAGCTCTATCATGTACTATGTTTATTTACATTACAACCCAACAAAAAAGAGGAGTTATAGTGGAACAAATGATGTCGAGCCAAGAGCACTTTCATTCATATATAAAATGGTGGATGTAAGACTAAGAATCCACATCGGATCGCGTCCTTCAAGTCGCACGTTGCTTTCTACCACATCGTTTCAAACGAAGTTTTACCATAACATTCCTCTAATTTGGAACCCGTATGGAATTGATTCAATTATGGAATCATGAATAGTCATTGGTTCAGTCGGTACATAGACATAGTAATCTATCCTTTTTTCTTCTATACATAGATGGTAAAGTTTTTTCTGAAAAATATTAGCAAGACCCCATCTTTTATTGTATCAATGCAACATTTTTTCTAAAAAAAAACAAACTAACAGAAATATCTAAGAGAAATATAGAAATAGCATAACTAATATAAATAACACGAATAAATGCATTCTTTTTGAATCTGCATCCTCAAGTGACTCGATAGGCTAGGACTAGATTTAGATTGACCCAGCTCCAACTTCTTCAAATATCAAAGATTCAACTCCTAAGGAATCATTAAAAATGTTTATAATTGAAAAAGTTTCCTATTTCGACATCATTATTTGAATAAAGTTTGACAGTAAAGACTACATTTGATCATCAAAGAGAAATCTCTCTTTCTTTTCGAATTGATTCATCAATAATTTAAAGCAGATAAATAGATCGAACAATAAATCCAATTTCTTTTTTCTTTTTTTGTGATATGGCTAAAAAAGACTGATGTAAGGGAAGAGTTAGGTCCTTTGGATTCTAATTTTATCAATCAGATGGACGAATAGAGGGTTTTCATATCTATCAGATAGACTGAACAACTGTTACTGTTATGGATATTCTATGTTAAATATTTCCATTTTCACATTGAAGCAATTACAATTCTTTTTCACAAAAATAGAAAGACTGCTGTCACTGAAATACAACGAAATCAAACAATACATACATATAAGCTAAGCATTTCCTCATTTATATGTATTTTGTTTAACCTGGGGTTAAGTAATCTTTCTGCAATTTTGCCATTCAAGTGAATAAAATGTATGAGTCACCCCCCGTCTCAATTGTTAGATAGATTTACAATTATTCATTAAAGCCAAACACCAAATACCTAAAAAGTTCAAAGAAAATACATCGGTTACATATGTAACTTGATTCTTTGTTAATATGATTCGAACAGACACAGAGATTCAAATTCATAAATATCTTCGGTTGCTGATTAACGGCCATCTACTCCCCGAATTCAATGGGAATGATGATTCATAAATCTAAAAAAGATCTCTTTTTACGGAATATGAACTATCTCTTGTCTAGGGACAAAGACAAACAAGTCCAGATTAAGTCCTTGCTACTATTTCTTATTTTACCCTAACCCAGTCTTAAGAGACGTAATCCCATTGAGTGAATTTAATTAGTACCAAGAACCCCCTCTTACTCTTATTTAGAATTCAGAGATCCGCAGAACATTAAGATTAATAATTGGGATACCTCATTTAAGTTTAAAGGATAGGGAAAAATAGATAGGGAAAATAGGCCCCTTCGCATTTTGATTCAAAATGGATCATTGAAAATTCAAATAGAGATGGGACCTAAGGTAACTAACTTCCTTCAATATGAAGGTAGTGGGCATATGATGAAAAGCCCGCCCTACCTTTTTTTTTGAATTCAAACTCTTGTGATCTATGTTACCATCTTACCTGGATCACAAATAGATTCAGTTACATCTGCATGTGATTTGCACTCAATTCCGTTCAGTTTGTTGTGAAAAAAAAAAGATATGATTCAGAGAAGAATCATTAAAAATCAAAAAAGAAACAAGAATCACATTCTATGACTAATATTATACCTTTAAGCGGAAGGTTGTTTAAAAAAGGAATCTTTATTCTGATAGAATGGATACGCTCTGGGACGGAAGGACTCGAACCTCCGAATAGCGGGACCAAAACCCGTTGCCTTACCACTTGGCGACGCCCCATTTAGATTTCTATTCGACACTACTAAAGACTAATATTGGTGTTGCGTGTTCGTCAATTCCAGTCCAAATATCTATAGAAAATCTTTTTATAGAATAGATTAGATTCTTGCTAGGATTTTGATACGTGTAGATATAGAATTCAACTGAATTTATTGATCATTACATATAATTCAATTAAGATATTGTATGAAAGTATGATTTCTTCTATTCTCTTTTGAGAATTGGAGGATTTTTGATTGGGTGGGTTCAAAGAAAAAGAGGGGCTTTTTGTCTACCTTACTTCATTTTTCCTTATTTATATCAATAACTCAACCAAAATGCAATTATCTCCAAGAACAAAATGTCTGTTATGCTTAATATCTTTAGTTTGATCTGTATCTGTCTTAATTCTTCCCTTGATTCGACTAGTCTTTTCTTCGCCAAATTGCCCGAGGCCTATGCTTTTTTGAATCCCATCGTAGATGTTATGCCAGTCATACCTTTGTTCTTTTTTCTCTTAGCCTTTGTTTGGCAAGCTGCTGTAAGTTTTCGATAAAATCTTTAATACTATCCTAGAAAATTCATGATTTGTTCGAGAAAAAAATTCTAACAATTAAGAAGATCAACGAAATCTTCAATTAAGAAAATCAACTAAGTCTTACAGTATGAACCTTCGATTCAAACATGGAAAGTCGGGGATAGCCTCGAGAAATCAAAACCCACCTCGACACATTTCGCTATTCTGACCTTTTTTCCAACGAAAGGCCCTAACCCTATTAGGATCCCCCCCAATATAATATCTAATTGGGGGTATGAAATCCATTTTTGGTAATGAAGGACTCTTATTACAAATGACTTTGAATTTCAGAAAATCCTTTTCTATTTCTAGAAATCACTTCTTGATGTCAAAATAGAATATAATATTTAGAATATAGAGTATAAAAATGGAGGATCTATTCTCTTTTCTCGTTTTTTTCCAAAAAATGATCTTGGAGATTGTGCAATGCTTACTCTCAAACTTTTCGTTTACACAGTAGTGATATTCTTTGTTTCTCTGTTCATCTTTGGATTTCTATCTAATGATCCAGGACGTAATCCTGGACGTGAAGAATAAAAAGGGTTTTTCATTTTCCTTGCTGGATTTTATTTCTTAGGATTTTTTTATTTATTCTACACACACGTGAAACTAGGAAAAAAGGGTTTGCAAAATTTGAAAGATAAATCAATCATCAATGGAAACGGAAAGAGAGGGATTCGAACCCTCGGTACGAATAGCTCGTACAACGGATTAGCAATCCGCCGCTTTAGTCCACTCAGCCATCTCTCCCAATTGAAAAAGATAATAATTACTATGTTACATTACACATGAAGTAAGGGTTGAAAAAAATCTTTCTTTCTCTTTCTTTATTATATAGATATGTACAACTTTTACCAGCAATTTCATTTAGATAAAGTAAGGGCTCGAAAGATCCAATAGAAAAATAGAAAGAAAAATAAAGAAGACCCCGTTGCTTTGATTTTGTTCCTTTTATTCCCACGGCCTGGCCTGGTCAATACCTAGCCGGGCCTTTTTTTGTTCCAACGAATCCTAGCTACAAGAATTTATCTGATTTGAAATCAAAAATGCTTACTATTAAAGCAACAACAAAAAGATAAAGCAACAACAAAAAGACGAGGGGCTATTTCCATTCTTATTATATAAATTATATAAAATCAAAGTATCATTTCTTATTATTCCTTCTTCCTTTTTGATTTACTTGACGACCTTACGGGAATAAAAAAATGAAACTATGGGTTGGATTCTTAAATAATAATAATGAATGCACTTTTCTGTTATGATTTCAGCGGTTTTAGCGAGCCATATCTATCAAAATCCCTCCAGCAAAAGAAAAGATAGAACTTGTTATTTAGTTATTTAAAAGAG